ATTCGTTATGTTATAATGTGTTAGGATTTAAATTAAAAAAAAACATTACACTAACTAAATTACCCAATATTTTATTTTAACTAATATTATAAATTATATTAACTAATATTATAAATTATATATTATAAATTAACTAATTATATAAATGACTAATTATATAAATGACTAATTATATAAATGTATAAAGAAATATAAACTAGGACTAGTAAATATAATTAAATAAAAATAATATATTATATTAAAAATTAAATAAATAAAAATAAAATAAATAAAATAAAATAAACTATATATAAACTATAAACTATATATAAACTATATAATATAAATTATATAATATAAATACTCAAATTTATGTATATGTCTATATATCTTATAGGTAAATATATCTTATAGATAAATATATCTTGCAATCCTTTCTTTCCTATGTAATATTAAAAAATCCCATTATTTAGTTTATTATTAATAAAATACATGTGTATCCGTAATATTATTGAATCCTTTATATTGAATTGTTTCTTCTTTCGCGAGGAGCCGGATGAGAATAAACTCTCATGTCCGGTTCTGCAGTAGAGATGGAAGGGGGAAACAACCATCAACTATAACCCCAAAAGAACCAGATTCTATAAACAACATAGAGGAAGAATGAAAGGAATATCTTATAGAGGCAACCATATTCGTTTTGGAAGATACGCTCTTCAGGCACTTGAACCCGCTTGGATCACAGCTAGACAAATAGAAGCGGGGCGAAGAGCAATGACCCGATACGCGCGTCGTGGTGGAAAAATATGGGTACGTATATTTCCCGATAAACCTGTTACAGTAAAAAAAAAAGAAACACGTATGGGTTCGGGGAAGGGGGACCCCCAATATTGGGTATCCGTTGTTAAACCGGGTCGAATACTTTATGAAATGGGCGGAGTATCCGAAACTGTGGCCAGAGCAGCCATTTCAATAGCTGCGTTCAAAATGCCTATACGAACTAAATTTCTTATTGCGGGATAAAGATCTAGAACCGAAGAAAACAGTATTAGATTAGGAATGCAAAAATACAATTGCGGGTTTATTTATTTCTGGACAGATAATATTTCTTTTCTTTCTTCATCCTTTGTATTGAAAGAACAGATAAAAAATGATATGATTCAACCTCAGACCCTTTTGAATGTAGCGGATAATAGCGGGGCTCGAAAATTGATGTGTATTCGAATCTTAGGAACTAGTAATCGCCGATATGCTCATATTGGTGACGTTATTGTTGCTGTAATCAAAGAAGCAGTGCCAAAGATGCCGCTCGAAAGATCAGAAGTAATTAGAGCTGTAATTGTACGTACGTGTAAAGAACTCAAGCGTGAAGACGGTATGAGAATACGATATGATGACAATGCAGCAGTTGTCATTGATCAAAAAGGAAATCCAAAAGGGACTCGAGTTTTTGGTGCAATCCCCGAGGAATTGAGAGAATTCAATTTCACTAAAATCATCTCATTAGCTCCTGAAATATTATAAATATTAGTAGATGAAATTATGATATAGTAGAATATCTGAAATAAATAAATTAGTAGATTGTGTCTCAAGCATATACTTTTTTTATGAATTCATAAAAATAAAATAAACAACACGTTGATTATATCAAAATAAGGAGGCAACTATAATTATAGTTCATAATGGGTAGGGACACTATTGCCGAAATAATAACTTCTATAAGAAATGCTGACATGAATAAAAAAGGAACGGTTCGAATAGCATCTACTAATATCACCGAAAGCATTGTTAAAATACTTCTGCGAGAAGGTTTTATTGAAAACGTTAGAAAACATCGAGAAAGTAAGAAAAATTTCTTGGTTTCAACCCTGCCACATAAAAGAACTAGGGAAAGACTATATAAAACTATTTTAAAGCGTATCAGTCGACCTGGTCTACGAATCTATTCCAACAATCAACGAATTCCTAGGATTCTGGGCGGAATAGGGATTGCTATTCTTTCTACTTCTCGAGGTATAATGACAGATCGAGAAGCTCGCCTAGAAGGAGTTGGGGGAGAAATTTTGTGTTATATATGGTGATCCTTTTCCTACGGTATCCTAATTTTATTTCTAACTTTCCAGTTATGAAAAGAATAAAAAGAAAAAGAGAGGAAAAGGGAGTTATATGACTGCTCCCCCCATTAATTGATACTTCAAGGAGGGGTTGCCCGGAATGAAATTGATTCATGAGGATTTAATTACTGAATCACTTCTTAATAGTATGTTCCGGATCCGTTTAGATAATGAAAACCTAATTCTAGGTTATGTTTCGGGGAGGATCCGACGTGGTTTTATCCGGATATTACCAGGAGTCAAAATTGAAGTAAGTAGTTATGATTCAACCAGCAGGGGATGTCTAATTTATAGCTTCGTAACGAAGACTCGAACGATTGGGGGATTTTTTTAATTTCATTCGTGGGATACAATTTGAGGTTCAAAAAAAATTAAGGAATCGTAAATATGAAAATAAGGGCTTCTGTTCGTAAAATTTGTAAAAGATGTCGACTGATCCGTAGGCGCGGACGAATTATAGTGATTTGTTATAATCTAAGACATAAACAGAGACAAGGATAATCTTTTGAGCTTTCTAAAGTCAGGATCAATGTAAAAATAAAGAATCTATTTTAACATGAAATGGATATCTCCGTATATTTCTGACTCATATTTATGAGATAATAAAATATGACAAAACCTATACCAAGAATTCGTTCACGCAGGAATAGACGTATTGGTTCACGTAAGAATGTACGTAGAATACCAAAAGGAATTATTCATGTTCAAGCGAGTTTAAACAATACTATTGTAACTGTTACAGATGTACGAGGGCGAGTGGTTTCTTGGTCCTCCGCGGGTATTTTTAGATTCAAAAGCGCAAAAAAAGGAACACCTTTTGCTGCTCAAGCCGTAGCAGCAGATGCTATTCGTACAGTAGTCGATCAAGGTATGCAACGAGCAGAAGTCATGATAAAAGGTCCTGGTGCCGGACGAGATGCAGCATTACGAGCTATTTGTCGAAGTGGTATACTATTAAGTTTCGTACGTGATGTGACTCCTATGCCGCATAATGGATGTAGACCCCCTAAAAAAAGACATATATAGAAATCAGGATTGTCAAGAGAAATAAATGATTCAATAATATAATCAAATAACAATAATATATTATTATGGTTCGAGAGGAAATAGCAGGATCCACTCGAACACTACAGTGGAAGTGTGTTGAATCAAGAGTAGACAGTAAGCGTCTTTATTATGGGCGTTTCGTTCTGTCCCCGCTTATGAAAGGTCAAGCCGATACCATAGGTATTGCTATTCGACGGGCTTTGCTTGAAGAAATAGAAGGAACATGTATAACACGTGCAAAATCTGAAAAAGTACCACATGAATATTCTACGATAGTGGGTATTGAAGAATCAGTACATGAAATTTTAATGAATTTGAAAGAAATTGTATTGAGAAGTAATCTATATGGCACTCAAGACGCATCCATTTGCGTCAAAGGCCCCAGAAACATAACAGCTCAAGATATTATCCTACCGCCTTCTCCTTCTGTGGAAATAGTTGACACTACACAGCATATAGCTACCCTGACAGAGCCTCTTGATTTGTTTATTGAATTACAAATCAAAAGAGATCGCGGATATCGTATGAGACCCACAAATAACTCTCAAGATGGAAGTTATCCTATAGATGCTGTATCCATGCCTGTTCGAAACGCGAATCATAGTATTTATTCTTATGGGAATGAGAATGAAAAACAAGAGATCCTTTTTCTAGAAATATGGACAAATGGAAGTTTGACTCCTAAAGAAGCACTCCATGAAGCTTCTCGTAATTTGATTGATTTATTTATTCCTTTTCTACATGCAGAGGAAAAGGACATTAATTTCGAAGAAAATAAAAGCAGATTTACTCTACCCCTTTTTACCTTTCATGATAGATTAGCTAATCTAAAGAAAAACAAAAAAGAAATTGCATTGAAATGTATTTTTATTGACCAATCAGAATTGCCTTCCAGGACCTATAATTGTCTCAAAAGGTCCAATATACATACATTGTTGGACCTTTTGAGTAAGAGTCAAGAAGATCTTATGAAAATTGAATATTTTCGGATAGAAGATGTAAAACAGATAGTGGACATTCTACGGAAGCATTTCACAATTAATTTACCTAAGAATAAGTTTTCATTTTAAATCTATCACAATTACTTCATCTTTTTTTTTATAAAATAGAAAAAAAAGTTTATATTATATAATATAGAATAGAAAAATTTATATTATATAATATAGAATAGAAAAAGAAGAAATTTTTTAATCTTAAGCACAATCCATATTGAGATGGATTAAAAATAATGTATCTAGGGAAGATTCAGTTTGAATCGACTATTCCCTAGATACCCACGCGCAGTATTTCATGGTTGAATCAATTTAAAAAAGACCTAAAGTAAGGGATTTATCAATAGGTAATGTTGCTCCAATACCTAACCAAAGGGCTACTGCGGTACCAATCAAAAAGACTGTTGTAGCTACTGGCCGACGAAATGGATTTTGGAATTTATTGACATTCTCCAAAAAGGGTACTGTTAATAATCCCGTTGGTACTGAAACCATTAAAAGAACACCCAACAATTTATTTGGTACTGTGCGAAGTATTTGAAATACGGGAAAGAAGTACCATTCGGGTAATATTTCTAAAGGAGTTGCAAATGGATCTGCCGGTTCACCAATCATTGAGGGTTCTAGGACCGCTAAGCCTACGTTACATGCTATAGTACCCAAAATAACTACTGGAAAAATATATAAAAGATCGTTGGGCCATGCGGGTTCTCCATAATAATTATGTCCCATCCCTTTAGCCAATTTAGCTCTTAATACAGGATCATTCAAGTCAGGTTTCTTTGTTATTGGGATAGGTGAATTCTTATGGATCCACCCCCCGAAGGAACCGGACATGAGAATTTTTCATCATCCGGCTCGAGCAAGAATCGAATCAAAAGAATGACAGAAGTGGATCCATATCAAATCTATATTTCATCCGTATCTACACATATACAATGACTCTACGTAAGAAACTATTTACCGAACTCCATTTTCCAGAGTTGCAACTATTCATTGGCAAGAATTAAGTTCTTACAGGTAAATGCTCAATATCCAAGTAGGCTTACAAATTTGATCATGATCAAGTGCTTTTTGGATTATCTCATATCTTGTGGGATTATCTCATATTTTGTGATTGGTATTTATTCTCACAATATCGTGAGTCTTCTTAAATACAAAGAATTTACTTGTTACTGATACAGTTTAGCCTCTGTTCTTCCTTAGATCCCTTATTTTACTCCGATAGTATCATGGATCTGGATGGATGCAAAGGAAATGGATGCATTTCCATACTATAAACTATAAATAAGTAAGTAGAATAGATATAACATAATTCAGATTATGTCACATCATCTATTTTACGGGATCTTACGGAGCCTATTCATGCATAACAAGGATTCGGGTATGATCATAGAAAAGATTCTCCTCAAGCGAACCGGTCTATCTTCCGCTACGTAGGGGGACTCGCGCGGTGATTGGATGCGGAGACACATTTGGTTGTGAGTTCCAATGTGGCGGATAAAATCATATATCCGCATGGCCCCATCAATAGTTCAAGTCACACACTCCCATAATCCATCTTCTCTTCGAAGAATCCACTTCAACTATTCATATCAAAGTATCAAATAAAGAATACTTCTGAGTTGAAGAGAAATATCCAAATAACATGTCTTATTTTTCAATAATCCATATTTGTAGCAATGAGATACTATTGTTCCTTTCCGAAATAATATATGATCGATTACAAATATCTATGATCTGTCTTCTTTAGTTTATAAAGGACCTGAAATACCTTGCTTACGTATCATTGAGAAGTGCATTAACATAAATACGGCAGTAAGAAGAGGCAATACAAAAGTGTGTAAACTATAAAAACGAGTCAAAGTGGATTGACCCACACTAGCACTTCCGCGTAATAACTCTACCAAAGGCGATCCTATTACAGGAATAGCTTCAGGTACGCCTGTCACGATTTTGACTGCCCAATAACCAATTTGGTCCCAAGGTAAGGAATAACCAGTTACACCAAAAGATGCAGTCAATACAGCGAGAACTACACCCGTAACCCAAGTTAATTCGCGAGGTTTTTTAAATCCGCCTGTGAGATATACACGAAATACGTGCAAAATCATCATTAGAACCATCATACTTGCTGACCATCGATGAACTGATCGGATTAACCAACCAAAGTTGGCCTCAGTCATTATGTATTGAACAGAGGAAAAGGCCTCTGTAACAGTTGGTCGATAGTAAAAAGTCATAGCAAAACCCGTAGCTACTTGTACTAAAAAACAAGTAAGTGTGATCCCCCCTAGACAATGAAATATGTTGACGTGAGGAGGAACATATTTACTAGTTATATCATCTGCAATCGCCTGAATCTCTAGACGTTCTTCAAACCAGTCATATACTTTATTGAGATAGGTAAACCAAGGTAACTCCCCCTCCCGAGAACCGTATATGAGAATTTCATCTCGTACGGCTCAAGCGAAAACATACAAATACTGTTTTGTTTCAACGGATATGTAATAGAAAATTTGAAACTTCTTAACCACTGGATTCAATCTACTCCGAAGACCCGAAGAAATAAAAATCCAAAATCTGTTCTTTGTGATGATAATGCCAAAAATATCAAGTTAGCTCGTCCGTCTTTCTTTTTATATTGATTATTATCGGCCTCTTGAATCTTCTCTTCCCTTATTTAGTTTAGTATTTTATTTGAGTATTTTATTTGAGTTTTTTTGCGTAATGAAACTATTGTTTTACTTTTGATAGGAATTATCTTGTTGAGACCCTATGAATCAATTGAAACCTCAGATTCATACTAGAACCACGATGATTCATCAATAAGTCCCCAAACAAAACTCAAAGGTTCTCTGAGTAAGAACCGTTTGACCATCACTTATTTAATGAATAGATGTAATGACTAAATAAAATCCAGAGAAATAGTTATACTTCCGTCAAAGCAAAGCACATACATAGTTCTGAAAGAAGAAAAATTGTTTGATTTAGGAAATACTCTTTTGAAATTTTTTTTTTAATCCGGTTACGAGGTTTGAATAGTAGGTATGAATCATAGTCCAAATATTTCTTTTCTTGATCTATTCGATATATTTCGTGCTCCGGAAACTCGAATAAATATAATAATATAATATAAATATCCGACGAGGTAGAATCATCTCTATCAAGATGACAGATCCATTTTCTGTATATCAATAGGATCAATTATAACAAGTCACACACTCATATTCCGGAAATACCGAAACAAAGGAATTTCACGGTCGAACTACCAAAATGGGCTAGAAATCCGAGTCCTAAGTTTTTTTTTACTAGGACTTCATTGCTTTTATGAACCTAACTCACTGAAATTCCATCCAATAGAACGGAAGAATTATAAATCTCCAAAATAATAGATAGGAATATCGCAAATAGAGCCATTGCGACTCCCATAAAGGGAGTAGTACCCCAGCCCGGAGCTACTTTACCATATTCCGAATTCAACGGTTTCAATAAATCCCCTACAAGAGTTCGTCTTGGCCCAGATCTAGAACTACCCTCAACAGTTTGTGTAGCCATAAATACTATTTCATCGGTTGAGATCTGTTGACTTTGTATACCATTCCGTTGTAGTTGTAAATAAACTATCTTATTGTAGATCCATCGCGATCTTGAAATCTAATAATGGAAACAGCAACCTTAGTCGCCATCTCCATATCTGGTTTACTTGTAAGCTTTACTGGGTACGCCTTATGTACTGCTTTTGGGCAACCCTCTCAACAACTAAGAGACCCATTCGAGGAACACGGAGACTAGTTGAAGTAATGAACCTCCCAATATTCAATATTGGGAGGTTCATTACTTCAATTGAGATAATGAAAAATCATTTCATTTTTTTAGTCGGAACCTTAGGAGGGTCTCGAAAAAAGATAGCGAAAAAAATTATCCCTAGAGTAGAGACTAAGAGGAATGTATAAACCAATGCTTCCATAGATTTGATCGTGGTTTACAATTATAACTTCCAAACCTATTCATTTTGGATGGGATCATTTATCAGATAAAGAAAGAAAAAGAGTCAAAGAAAAAGCAATGATTCAAGTCACAATTTCTTCGTCATCTATCCCATGTAAAAAAAAAATCAAATTCAAATGTAGGCGAAAAAGACCAGAGCAGTGTTGTATCAGACTATCTGTCTCCTTGTGGTTGGATCTCCAATTTTTTGGAATGTTCCAAATTCCACTTGAGCATCCAAATCTGGATCAATACCAGCAAAAACATCCCGGAACAAGGTTCTAGCGCCATGCCAAATGTGTCCGAAAAAGAAAAGCAAAGCAAATGAAGCATGCCCGAAAGTGAACCAACCCCTTGGACTGCTACGAAAAACACCGTCGGATTTCAAAGTAGCCCGGTCCAATTCAAAGATTTCCCCTAATTGGGCGCGTCTAGCATATTTTTTCACAGTAGCGGGATCGCTGTAACTAACTCCATTTAGTTCGCCACCATAGAATTCAACAGTTACACCTACTTGTTCGACACTATACTTCGATTCTGCCCTTCTAAAAGGAACATCGGCTCTCACAATTCCATCTCCATCTACCAAAACTACCGGAAATGTTTCAAAAAAAGTAGGCATACGACGTACAAAAAGCTCGTGTCCTTCTTTATCTCTAAAGATAGGGTGTCCTAACCATCCAACAGCTATTCCATCCCCATTGTCCATTGAGCCCGCTCTGAATAATCCTCCCTTTGCCGGATTATTACCAATGTAATCATAAAAAGCTAATTTTTCGGGAATTTTCGACCAAGCTTCCGATAAACTCAGATTTTCAGCTAGTCCAGCACCAACTCTTCGATATATTTCTTGCTGAAAATATCCCTGATCCCACTGATAACGGGTGGGGCCAAATAATTCAATCGGGGTAGTCGCTGAACCATACCACATAGTTCCAGCAACAACGAAAGCTGCAAAAAACACAGCAGCGATACTACTGGAAAGGACAGTTTCAATATTTCCCATACGTAATCCTTTGTATAGACGTTGAGGCGGACGGACACTAAGATGGAATAGGCCTGCTAATATGCCTAATGTCCCCGCTGCAATATGATGAGAAGCTATTCCTCCTGGAACAAAAGGATCAAAACCTTCCGCGCCCCACGCTGGATTTACAGGTTGTACTTTTCCGGTTAGTCCATAAGGATCGGACACCCATATTCCAGGACCGTACAAGCCTGTTACATGAAATGCACCAAAACCAAAGCAAGCCACCCCTGAAAGAAATAAATGAATTCCAAAAATCTTGGGCAAATCCAAAGAGGGTTTTCCCGTACGTTCATCACAAAATATTTCTAGGTCCCAATACACCCAATGCCAAATAGCTGCCAAGAAGCACAAGCCGGAGAACACAATATGTGCACCTGCCACACCTTCGTAACTCCAAATACCCGGATTCGTTATAGTCCCCCCTGTAATACTCCAACCGCCCCATGAATTGGTTATTCCTAAACGAGTCATGAAGGGTATAACAAACATACCCTGTCTCCACATTGGATCAAGAACGGGGTCAGAGGGATCAAAAACCGCTAATTCGTATAGAGCCATTGAGCCGGCCCAGCCAGAAACTAAAGCTGTATGCATTATGTGGACAGAAAGCAACCGACCAGGATCATTCAATACAACGGTATGAACACGATACCAAGGCAAACCCATGGAAATACCCCTTTATCAAAGATAAATAGACACTATGTAACTTTATCGCATTTGACTTGACAAAAAAACAAATTTACTTGACAAAAAAACAAATATATACTAATATATATATATGTTATGTACTATGTACCTAACTTTTTTGTACCTAACTTTTTTCAGTAAATTATCATGGAATAAATATTAATTCTTGTTCATATACATTGGAAATAATGGAAAAATTCTGTTCGTAGGAACAAAGAGAAGCAGATCTATTCTATACTCGATAAATAACAATATGCAAGGAGTAATTGATTTAATTTTTTTTTTTGAAAAAAAAAATTAAATACTCATAAGAACTTTTTCTTCATTTTATTTGTTTTAAAAAAAAAATTGTGCCTATGCCACTTGGTATTCCAAAAGTACCTTTCCGGAATCCTGGAGATGAAAATGCATCTTGGGTTGACGTATACAATCGACTTTACCAACAAAGATTACTTTTTATAGGACAAGAAATTGATAGCGAGGTCTCGAATCACATTGTTGGTCTTCTGGTGTATCTTAGTATAATAGATGAGGAAAAGGATATTTTTATGTTTATAAACTCCCCCGGCGGATGTGTAATGTCAGGAATGGCTATTTTTGATACTATGCAATTTTTGAAAGCTGATGTAACTACAGTATGCGTAGGAATAGCCGCTTCAATGGCATCTGTAATTCTGACCGGAGGAGAAATAACCAAACGTCTAGCATTCCCTCATGCTAGGATTATGATGCACCAACCTCTTAGCTCTTTTCTTGTGTCACAAGCAGGGGAAAACATCGTGGAATCAAGAGAACTAATGATACTTCGCAACAACATCGCAAATATTTATGCGGAAAGAACGGGCAAACCTTTGAATCGTATATCCACAGACTTAGAAAGGGATATTTTTATGTCAGCAGAAGAGGCCAAAGAGTATGGCATTATTGATAGGATAGCGGATATGGATCTGTGATCTAGTGTAAATCCATAATGCCATGCCGTAATTTTAATTTTACTTTATATTGAATTGAATATTTTTGAATTTTCCTTTATATTGAATATTTTTATTTTAACCAAGTAAAATATTCAATATAAAGGAAAAAGGAAAAAAATTGATAATCATCAGGTTAAGATCAATCTAAACCAACCCATTATAATCCCATCATATATATACGATTCAACATGCCAACTATTAAACAACTTATTAGAAACGCAAGACAGCCAATCAGAAATGTCAAGAAATCTCCCGCTCTTCGAGGGTGCCCTCAGCGTCGAGGAATATGTGCTAGGTTGTATGTGCGACTCGTTTAGATCATGAGCTCGAACAAATGCGACAATTGTTCCAGTATCAACGACTAGTACCAATGAATAGATAGAATGGAAAAAATGAAAGAATACTGTTTACTATCTAAACTAAAAATAAAGATGTATCATATACCTCTATTGATTGTGTATGAATTTTATGGTTTCTGTTGGTGCAAATCCAATCACCTCGATTTGAGATGAAAATCAATTCTCCATTGGTAGCAAAAGGTTATCCATTAAGCGGGGAAACAATATTTTAGAAGCAAAACAATTATGCTCCTATTCTTGAAATAACGGACTAATAGGGTCAGCTACCTAGCCAACTTTCATAATTAAATGCCGTCACTGTATGGATAGCTCTCATTGTGAAAAGACCTATTGCTGTATAATTTCATGGGTAGAGCCAAAAAGTGCGAACTGTACAAGTTACAAAAAATATTGATTAAATATTAAATGGGATGGGAGAAAGAGCTCCGGTGTATAGAGAGGACCTCACCGTTTAAGAAGTAACCATGGAAACGAAGGAATCCACTATTTATTTTATTTATTTTAAATAATTTATAATTTAATTTTTTTTTACAAATTTTTTTATTATTTACACAAGCGAAATACCTGACTGAAAGAAATAAAATAAAAGAAATAGTGGTTGGGAAGGTTATAGTAGCAAAAGCCGTTGGAATTCATATTTTATATATTAAAATAATCCGTTTTTTTATTAATTGATGAACCGGGGAAAAAGAATTACTGAACAAACAGAAATCAATTAGTTATTCATCAAAGTTTAATTTGATTAAATGACCAGAGTTAGACGAGGATATACAGCTCGGAGACGCCGAACAAAAATTGGTTTATTTGCATCAAATTTTCGAGGGGCTCATTCAAGACTTACTCGAACTATTACTCAACAGAAAACGAGAGCTTTGGTTTCCGCTTATAGAGATAGAGGTAGGCAAAAGAGAGATTTTCGTCGTTTGTGGATCACTCGGATAAATGCAGTAATTCGTGAGAACAAAGTTTCCTATAGTTATAGTAGATTGATACATAATCTGTACAAGAGGCAATTGGTTCTTAATCGTAAAATACCTGCGCAAATAGCTATATCAAATAAGAATTGTCTTTGTATCATTTCCAAAATTGTCTTTGTATCATTTCAAAAAAGATTATCAAATAAAAGAGATTATAAAATTATATACAGGAATGGTTGAAACAAAATTCCCCGGAGAATAAACTCCGGGAAGATAGAATAAAAATAAATTAAGATAAGTAGTATGAATGAACGAACATGTTTTTTTTTTCAATAAAAAAAGGATTTTTTCTTCCCCATTTTTTATTACAACACAATAATGAAATACGGATTCTAGTCTTTTTCAAAAACT